GCTAAAAAGAACAAAAGGCCTTGGACACGTAGTGGATCTTGAAGTACTATTTCTGCATCTCCCTGACCAAATCCACCCACATTAGGATTACTTGTTAATGGTTGATCAAGTTTGATAGATTCGCCCTCTGAAACACGAAGTTCTGGTCCTGGAGGGATAATATCAACCACTTGGCGTCCATCCAATGCATCCGTTATGGTTATTTCGTACCCCCCTTTTTCTTTTCGTATGATTTTGCTTACTATACCCGCTGCTGTAGCATTATAAACCGTATTGTTACTTTTTGTCCCGTCGGGATAAATCTGGCCCCTTCCCCTGTTACCACCTACGTATATTGGGTATTTTAAGAAGTGAACATCTTTATTAGTCGCGGGATCCGGGGAAAGAATAGGAAAAGTGATTTCACTATATTTCTTACCAGGAACAGGCCCTATCACAAGAATATTTTTTTTAGTGGGGCCGTAATTCTGAAAAGATAGATTGCCTATCTTTTCTTTCATCTCGGCAGAAATACGACTGAGGGGGGCTAATTCAAACCCTTCCGGTAAAATAAGAACGGCCCCTACATTCAACCCCCCCTTTTTACCATTAGCAAGAACTTGTTTCAGTTGCATATCATAAGGAATTCTAACAACTGCTTCAAACACAGTATCAGGAAGTACCGCTTGCGGAACCTCAATATCCACAGGTTTATTAGCTAAATGGCAATTGGCGCATACAATACGACCAGTGGCTTCTCGTGGATTTTCAAAACCCTGCTGCGCAAAAATGGGATATGCATTTGAAATGGAGGCCCGAGTTATTATATATATCATGAGTGATACGGAAATGAATCGAGTAATCTCTTCCTTTATCGAAGAAAAAGTATTTCTAATTTGCATGGTCCAATCGTTGATCCCGAAAATTTCTACAATAAAATTGGGTAGGTCGCTAGTATAGTTCCCTATCCACGATTTTGCTATTTACTGAAATAATTTTACTGGAATATAGGAGGAATCCTCTGAATGGGTAGAAAGAGTAAGGTAAGTACGACCTGGAATGCTTTGCTTAGGTACAAAGTAAGAAACATTCTAATTGACTCGTTTTTCAGTCATTCATTGAATGATAAATCACTACAAGTGACGGAGATACACGATTTAAATAAAGGAAAATCCAATATTTGAAAATTGTATCTAGAATGACTGGAAAAGTGGAAACAAGACCAGATATAATTTGATCATTATGAAAAAATCCAAAATCGTTATAGACATAGCCAATCATTAGTTCCCAACCGTGGGGCGAATGGAATCCGATACATAAATCGGTTACTAAAAGAATGGAAAAGGCTTTTATTGTGTCACTTAAATTATATAGGAATTCTTGAACCCAAGAATTAAGAAAAACAAGTTCTTCATTACCCAGAATAGAATAAGCACTTAGAATAACGAAACAGATTAGATTTGTCGAGAAGTGCAAAATTGTATGGATATGCTCCTCATCGTGTATCTTGATCAATTGGATTGTTTCTTTGTGGAGCCCCATACGAAACTTTTGTAGATGTCTTTCCGGGAATTCCTTTACCATTTCATCCAAGAGAAATAGCTCCTCTAATTCTATGAATTTTTCTAGAATACTCTTTTCTTGAATATCGTTCAAAAAAGTTTCGGATTGCCTAGTATTCCACCAATTAGTAACCCAAGATTCTAGACTTTTATTAAATGAGAGAGTGATCCACCGGGGCAAAAAGACTACAAATACTATAAATGAAAGATATCGAAGGGGAATAGATGCGCTCTTTTTTGTCATTTTTTCATCTGTGAATTGTCACCTCATTCGTTGACTCTATGCGATCTAATATTTCTATCAAGCATAAGTTCTATTATAAGGTATCGCGCCTATTAATTATTAATTTATTAATCGAGCCCCCATTTTTTAGTTGTGATTCAGAGGTTAGTCCTTGAATCTAGTGTAGAAAAAATACAGAAATAGAAGAAGAATCCACTTCGAATTCGAATTCAAATGAAGAAATAATAAAAAAATAGATTGTTTCCAGATATCTTAATTGATCAAATATTCGAAGTAATTACTCCTCTTTGATGAATGCCCGAAAGATTCAAATAAAGATTCCAATAATGAATATTTTTCGGATTTCGAAATGAAAGAACTCCCTGTTTATTAAAAAAGAAAATATCAAATTATTAAAAAAGAAAATATCAAATATTTCGAAAAAAAAAAAATTGACAGACAAAAACAAAAAAGGTTTCGTTTTATATTATGAACGCCACGTACACGTTTGCCTTGCTTTTGCCCCACGAGGCGTTCTGAAGAAACTTTAATTAAGTAAGTTATGCTTATAGAAAAAAGAGGATTCTTAGGGGTTTTCCTCTTGCTGAGAAAGCATTTTTTTGCAGTTTCTTTTTTCAAAATACTTCAATTGGTACACGCAAGAAATAGGCCAATTCCGCAGCCTTTTGCTCAATTTCCCGTGGAGTCAAATTCTCATCAGTACGAGTCAAGGGAACGTCTCCCAGGCCTCTGATTTCCATATAAAGGACACGACGAGCATAAATACCCTCTTTTACTTCTATTCTGATGGACTGAATATCTTTCATAAGGAATCGTAAAAAGATGCGGCGATTTTTTCCAGGAAATCCCCAACGAAAAATGCACACTATTCCTTCTTTTCTATCAAATCGATCATAACCGCTACCTACATTCCATGTAATTGTGCACCACAAATAGGAACTAATAAAGAGACCCGCGATCCCATAGAAAGACATTACGATCCCTTGTGGGAAAAAAAGGATTTGTTGAGACGGAAAGAAGGATATCAAATTCTTATCAAGATAACTAGAAATTCCAACCAATAAGAATCCTAATGAACCTAAAAAAAGGATAAACGCCCAGCAGAAATTACTTGTTTTGCGAGATCCTGCTATAAATTCTATCCATATATATTCTGATCGCCAACTCATACATAGTAGATCCAGTTGCATTTTATGGAATAACAAAAAAAAAATTGCACTTTACTTTTTTTTCCGAAGTAACTCTCATCAACTAGTACTATTCTGATGTGAACTTTTAGTAGTAATTAATCGAATTGGTTAGATATAATAAAATAAAAGCATCCCCTTCATATGATTCCCTATCAATAGCTACATACATATGGATAGATTTACTTTAATTTCAGACATGAGTCCGGATCCCAGCCTATTTTTTTTTTAATTGCTAGAATTCGTCTGTCCATATATCATGTTTACGCATGTATAAGATCTTTTTCATTTATGTTCGGAGAAAGCCACCCGTTATTCTTATACAATATTCTACTAAATGGATATCCTTGTTCGCTAAGTCTTGAAAAAAAAAACTAGATGAGATTTGACCACATCAGATTTAAAAAATCTTTTTTTTTTGAACATGAAGAGATAAAGAGGCCATTGCAATTGCCGGAAATACTAGGCCCACTAAAGGCACAAAAAGGGAGGGTAAGTTGTTGAGAATTGTCATAGAATGGGGTACCTCGATTTAATATTTGTACCTGTTATTGTTATAAGGATATCTTATAATAATTATAATTCATATTATAATTCGTATATTAGTATACTAAGTATATCGAAGTGAGTATATAGAATAAGTGCAAGCAATGTCGAACTAAATAAACGGACTTATTCATCTTTCTACATGAAATAGATGTATGTATGATAATCCACTTTCTTTATTATTCTTACTTCTTTTATTTTTATTCTTATATTGTTCTTATCTTCTTCTTCTAATTTCTTTTTTAATAAAAAAAGAGTCTCTTAAAAATTTAAAAATCTCTGAAAGATTCGTTAGAATCCGACCCAAGAGCAGGAATTCTTATAAAAAGGGGACTTCTTTGGAGATATAGAAAGATGCAAGATTCTATATTTTCTATATTTGAAATATATACATATAGAAGAGGCGAACAGAACACGAAATTCGTTTTATTTGCCTTGCCTCCTAATTCGAAGGAAGAACTCGCTGTTTATGTTGTTGTTTTTTTACCGATATTGCTAATCAGCAATATCGGTAAAAAACAACAATTATCCGCATGATTCTTTCTACAATTAAAGCTTATGTCACCAAATAAAAATTCATTTTTTCGGTTTTTTTATTTTGATTCTGATAAACTAACTAACTAGTTGTTCGCCACAAAAAAAAGTTGAACTCAAGACTCTACTTGACTCTACTTGATTGAATTTTTATTGAAAGGAAAAAAGGCGTGGAGCTGAAATAGCTCACTCAGAACACCTTTTAAAGGGTTACGTGGTACGATTGGATCGAATAAGCCCTTATGGAATAAATATTCAGCCGCTTGTGAACCTTCAGGTACTGTCTTATTCAATGTTTGTTCAATTACTCTTTTACCCGCAAATGCAATATAGGCATTGGGTTCGGCAATAATGATATCCCCCAACATACCAAAACTAGCTGTTACTCCACCAGTAGTAGGAGATGTAAGAATTGATACATAGAATAACTTTTTATTTGATTGATAATCATATAAAGCAGAAGATATTTTAGCCATTTGCATCAAGCTCAAACTTCCTTCTTGCATGCGTGCCCCTCCGGAAGCACACACTAGAATAAGAGGTAAAAGTTTATTGGTAGCATACTCGATCAAACGGGTGATTTTCTCGCCTACTACGGATCCCATACTACCCCCCATAAACTGAAAATCCATAACCCCAATTGCGACGGGAATCCCGTTTAGTTGACCTGTACCTGTTTGAACAGCCTCTGTTAATCCTGTTTTTTTTTGATAAGAATCAATACGATCTTTATAAGGTTCCTCTTCTGAATGAAATTCAATGGGATCCAGAGAAACCATGCCGTCATCCATCGGATCCCAAGTACCTGGATCAACCGAAAGTTCGATTCTATCTGAACTACTTATTTTCAAATAATATTCGCATTGTTCACAAATATTCATTTTTGACTTCAAAAATTTCTTATAATTTAATCCATAACAATTTTCACATTGAACCCACAAATGCCTG